ATGTCTCAATCTGTATCAGAACGGACTCGAATCAAAAGTGACCGTTACGAATCTGGTGTAATCCCTTACGCTAAAATGGGTTACTGGGATGCTTCATACTCAGTAAAAACTACTGATGTTCTTGCTTTATTCCGTATTACACCACAACCAGGTGTAGATCCAGTAGAAGCTGCAGCAGCAGTAGCTGGTGAATCTTCTACAGCAACTTGGACAGTTGTATGGACTGATTTATTAACAGCTTGTGACCGTTACCGTGCTAAAGCTTACCGTGTAGATCCAGTTCCAAATACAACAGATCAATACTTCGCTTTCATCGCATACGAATGTGATTTATTTGAAGAAGGTTCATTATCGAACTTAACAGCTTCTATTATTGGTAACGTATTTGGTTTCAAAGCTATTTCAGCGTTACGTTTAGAAGATATGCGTATTCCTCACTCATACTTAAAAACATTCCAAGGTCCTGCAACAGGTATCATTGTAGAGCGTGAGCGTTTAAACAAATACGGTGCTCCATTATTAGGTGCAACAGTAAAACCAAAATTAGGTTTATCTGGTAAAAACTATGGTCGTGTAGTATACGAAGGTTTAAAGGGTGGTTTAGACTTCTTAAAAGATGATGAAAACATTAACTCTCAACCATTCATGCGTTGGAGAGAGCGTTTCTTAAACTGTATGGAAGGTATTAACCGTGCTTCTGCTGCTACAGGTGAAGTTAAAGGTTCTTACTTAAACGTTACAGCAGCAACTATGGAAGAAATCTATGAACGTGCTGAGTACGCTAAAGAAGTAGGTTCTTGTATTATTATGATCGATTTAGTTATGGGTTATACTGCGATCCAATCTATCGCTCTTTGGGCTCGTAAAAACGATATGCTTTTACACTTACACCGTGCGGGTAACTCTACTTACGCTCGTCAAAAAAATCACGGTATTAACTTCCGTGTAATCTGTAAATGGATGCGTATGTCTGGTGTAGATCATATCCACGCTGGTACAGTTGTAGGTAAATTAGAAGGTGATCCTTTAATGATTAAAGGTTTCTACGATATTTTACGTTTAACTAACTTAGAAGTTAACTTACCTTACGGTATTTTCTTCGAAATGCCATGGGCTAGTTTACGTCGTTGTATGCCAGTTGCTTCTGGTGGTATTCACTGTGGTCAGATGCACCAATTAATCTATTACTTAGGTGATGATGTAGTATTACAATTCGGTGGTGGTACAATCGGTCACCCTGATGGTATCCAAGCTGGTGCTACAGCTAACCGTGTTGCTTTAGAATCTATGGTTTTAGCTCGTAACGAAGGTGCTGATTACTACAACAATCAAGTTGGTCCTGTAATCTTACGTAATGCTGCGAAAACATGTGGTCCATTACAAACAGCATTAGACTTATGGAAAGATATCAGCTTCAACTACACATCTACGGATACAGCTGATTTCGCTGAAACACCAACAGCGAACGTATAATAAGTTACTTTTAAAAAAATTAAAGGAGTATTTGAATAGTGAGACTTACACAAGGTTGTTTCTCGTTCTTACCAGATTTAACTGATGAACAAATTGAAAAACAAATTGCTTACGCAACATCTAAAGGTTTAGCAATGAACGTTGAGTGGACAGATGATCCACATCCTCGTAATAACTACTGGGAATTATGGGGTTTACCTTTATTTGACATTAAAGATCCTGCATCTGTAATGTTCGAATTAAAAGAAGCTCGTAAAGCATGTGCAGCTGGCTACATCCGTATTAACGCATTTGATGCAAGTTACGGTACAGAAAGTTGTGTTATGTCATTCATCGCTAACCGTCCAGCTAGCGAGCCAGGTTTCTACTTAGAACGTGGTGAAGGTCCTGGTCGTTTCATTCGTTACACTATTAAATCATACAGTGTACAAGCTAATCCAGAAGGTGGTCGTTACTAATTTTGAATTTATTCAAAATTAACTAGCAATTATCTTACTTTAAAAACAGCCCATAAATTGGGCTGTTTTTAAACTATACTGATATCAAAGTGGGTGACCAGCACTCCGTATAATTTGCAATCGGATATTTTATCAGTTTATTACAAAGCTTTAGCTTACTCTACTACTGTGAGTGATCGTGGAAGCAATCAAAAATTTATTGAAGCTTCCTCACTGAAGAAGGATAATTTTAAAGTTTATTCAGTTAAAGATTATTTTACTTCAGTTAGTGCTAAGAAAGCTGAGAATTAAAAACTTTTAAAGGTTTTTTTACTTGTAATTTAATTTAAAACTATTTATAATTTCAGAACTAAAATAAAATAATTTATTATGTCAATGTTCTTCCCAACTCATGCTACTGAAACACTTGAACAAACTTTAGGTAATACCACCATTGCAGCTAATACATCAGTTGAAACAGCTCAATCGGTAGGTTATGCTGCTTCTAATGCTTCAACATTTTTGACAACAGTAAACACAGGTACAAAAGCACTTTCTTTAGGTTATGGTGTAGCATTAACTGGGGCATCAGCAATGGATGCTGTTACAGCCAAAAATTCATATTCTTAATGCATGTTTGGTGTAGGGTGTGGTTTAGGAGCAGTTGGTACTGTTACTTCAGCACTTACTGCTTTTAATGTTTCGGTTGGATTAGGTCCTGTTGCTTTAGTTTCTGGAGCTGCAGGATCGGCTTTTTATTGGTTAGGTAGAAAAGCAAATGCAATGGCTAGAATTGCTGATATTCCTGCATTATAATATGCTTGCACAAATTTAAAGTGCGCTTTAATAAGTCAATTGTTTTTTATTTTTTTCTTTATTGATACGGTGTCAGGTTGCGTGTTACCATGATTTTATGAGATTTCTGACATCTAGAAATGGTGATGTCATAGTATGTGTCAGTTTTTCAAGTTATTTTACCTTGATTTATAGGGGTAAATTAAGCTTTTTTTGGAATCTGACACAATGACACATGGTCTAAATATAAGAAATAAAAGATACTAATAGTTTCTCAATATTTTTGGAAATTTAAAACCAAATGATCTTAAAACTAATACAATTCCATGTAAGTCATGAAAAATTAATTTATATTGGTAATTGATTTGATTATATCATCAGGTAAAACTTCCGCTAATTCTTTTGGAAGTGGAGCATTATATTCTCTATAGCATTCAATAACGTACTCCCGAAAGGTATCGGCGTCATCACCTGTACCAATTAGCGCTAGTAAACGTTCCATAAACCATGCAAAAAGAGCGAAATTACCACCAACACTAAACAATATCGTTGCTATTACAAAAAGGATAAATTGTTTACGCTTAGAACCTTTCAAATTTTTTAATACACTTTCAAGTTTTATTTTTAGCAATTCTACTTTATCCTTGTTAGTAAGTTCATTATTGAATAAGATTTCTTTTATATCCATTGAATGTTGAGGGTCAATTCCTTTTATTCTATGGTATAGACGCACAAACATTTTACCTGGGGCTAAAAGCATAGCTGATCCATATTTTGCTAATTGAGCAGCTGCATTATTTGCTGTTTCTGCCCAAATCGTTGCCCCGGCGCCCCCTGCGATGGCTGTTTTTATTGCAAAATCGTTCATAAATATCTTTATAAACCATAGTATAACTGGATGTGCACCTCCCCGGTTACCTAATGCGTCTTTGCTAGATTCCGAGACTTTATCAAGTTCTGGCAATTCTTTTAATTTCTTATTCAATTCTTTTTTTAATTCAGGAATGGGATGTTTCCAAAAGTATGTTTCGATACGTTTGGCTATAAAATAAGGAATACCGATAAAAATAAGATATCTAAATAAATATTTCATAAATTTTTATTAATTATTAAATAGTTTTAGTTAATTTATTTGACTAATTCTTAGTTATATGTGTTTTAAAAAACGTAATTTTAAAATATTATCACTTAATATTTCATTAGCTATCTCCTACAAAAAAAATATGGTTATTAAAAAACCAGGGATAGTCAAGCCAATTTTCATTTAAAAAAATGTTTATAGAAGAGCAATATATATGATTTTTTCTCTTCTATAAACATTTTAATTCGCTTTATTCTTGAAAAATTATTGATTTAATAAATTAAGTTGTATTGCGATTCCTAAATAAAGTAGAATCCCAATTCCCGTTAAAATATTCAAAAAGCGCCGAGCGGAACTTGGCGAACCTAGCAAGTTACTTTTTGTCGCAAAACTAGCGAGTCCAACATTCTCTTCAGGAATTCGTAAAAAAATAATAATGATTAAAAAAAGACTTATAAAAGTTCCAGTTAATTTTAACATAGATTTAATTTATTTTAAAATGTTACTCTAGTAAGTATAAGTAATTATTCATCAATTTCAAATACTTCATTAAACACTTTACTTACTTTATCACCCGAATCAATTGCTTCTAATGGATCTTTTCGTAATCGATGACGCAAACATAATGTTATGATTTTTTGAATATCATCTACTGTTACTTTATCACGTTGATTATAAGCAGCATTTGCTTTAGCAGCACGATTTGTCACAATATCACCACGTAATCCATCTACATCTAATTGACTACAAACCTCTGAGATTTTAACTCGGAAATCATAATCAATTTCAACAGTTGGTAATAATTGTTGAGCAGCTACAATTCGATCACGTAATTCTTGTTGTTGTGATTCATAATTTTCAATCCAAACTAATGGTGTTTGATCGAATGATGTTCTTTCTTCTACAACTTTAACTCGTAAAGCAGGATCTTTTACGGTACGAATTTCAGCATGCATCCCAAAACGATCTAATAATTGTGGACGTAATTCACCTTCTTCTGGATTACCAGATCCAACTAAAACAAATCGAGCTGGATGGCGAATCGAAATCCCTTCCCGTTCAACGGTATTCCAACCTGATGCTGCCGAATCTAATAAAATATCAACTAAATGATCATCTAATAAATTTACTTCATCTACGTAAAGAATTCCACGATTTGCTTTCGCTAATAAACCTGGTTCAAAAGCTTTTACACCTTCCGTTAATGCTTTTTCAATATCGATTGTTCCACATACACGATCTTCTGTTGCTCCTAATGGCAAATCAACCATTGGAATTTTAATTAACTCTGTTTCAAGAGTTTCATTATTTTGAACAGCTAATTTTACTTCATTACCCATTAATTCTAAATCCGATTTATGAGAATTAAATGGATCATCTTTTACTACTTCAATTTCTGGAAGTAAATCAGCGATTGCTCGAATTGTAGTTGATTTGCCAGTTCCACGATCACCCATAATCATAACCCCACCAATTTTAGGGTCAATAACGTTTAATTGTAAAGCAAGTTTCATTTCTTCTTGACCAACAATTGCTGTAAATGGGAAAACTGGAGTGTTAAATTTTTTTAAATTTTCTGTTACCATAATTTTAAGTTAATTGTAAATGATAGAGTTTTCGTACGTATCGCCTAACTCTTATTAGTTAAGATTAAATTTATTATTCGTAAAGTGTTGTACCTAATTGAATCGCGAATACTGCTGCTAATAAAGCAATACATAATGCTGTATAAACTTGTGAATCATAAATCATAATAAACTCCTAAATTTTTAATTTAAATTATTGTGATTCTAAAAGCTAGAATATGCTAAATTATAACAAAAACGTTTCTTTAAGATATATCTATCTATTATTGTAAATTAAATTACTAAAATTATTACATTTAATTTCACTAAAATTTTTATTACCAACTCGATTTTGTCACACCTGGTAATAAACATTGATGCGCCATTTCTCGGAAAACATGACGTGAAATTCCAAAATCTCGGAAAACTCCACGTGGACGACCTGTCTTCCAGCATCGATTTCGAATTCGTGTTTTTGCGCTATTCCGAGGTAATTTTTGTAATTTTGAATGAATTTCAAGTTTTCCACTGAAACTTTCTTCATTACGATACTCCGTTAATAAATGTGCTCTTTTAGAAGCATATTTTTTTTCTAAACGAATTCGTTTTTTTTCACGTTGAATCATACTTTTTTTTGCCATAAAATAATTTATTATTCGTAATTAAATATAAAGATTTTGAAAAATATACTAAGTCTAAAAAAGTTAATATATTCTATTGTATGAATCTAGTTTACTGTACTTTTAAAATTTATACAAGTCGAAGACTTATCTAAATTTCTTCATTTTAATAGAAATTAATTAATTTTTTCAATCTTTGCTTATAATAATATATTAGCTAACTTTTCTGTAGTTTAGTTGTAAGAAAGTCAAAAACCATTATATTATATTAAGGAATGTATTACTATGGCATTACCATGGTATCGTGTTCACACTGTTGTTTTAAATGATCCTGGAAGATTAATTGCAGTACATTTAATGCATACAGCTTTAGTTGCAGGTTGGGCTGGATCAATGGCTTTATATGAATTAGCTGTTTTTGATCCATCAGATCCTGTTTTAAACCCAATGTGGCGTCAAGGTATGTTCGTTATGCCTTTTATGACTCGTTTAGGTATTACTGATTCTTGGGGTGGTTGGAGTATCACTGGTGAAAGTGTTTCAAACCCTGGTATTTGGAGTTTTGAAGGTGTAGCATTATCACATATTATTTTATCAGGTATGTGTTTCTTAGCTGCTATTTGGCATTGGGTTTATTGGGATTTAGAATTATTCCGTGATCCTAGAACAGGTGAACCTGCTTTAGATTTACCAAAAATCTTTGGTATCCATTTATTCTTATCAGGTTTAGCATGTTTTGGTTTTGGAGCATTCCACGTTACAGGTCTATTCGGTCCTGGTATCTGGGTTTCAGATGCATATGGCATTACTGGGAAAGTTCAACCAGTAGCACCATCTTGGGGTGCAGATGGATTTAACCCCTTTAATCCAGGTGGTATTGCAGCTCATCATATTGCTGCAGGTATTTTTGGTATCTTTGCGGGTATTTTCCATTTAACAGTACGTCCACCACAACGATTATATCGTGCATTACGAATGGGTAATATTGAAACAGTATTATCAAGTAGTATTGCCGCTGTTTTCTTTGCTGCTTTTGTAACATCAGGAACAATGTGGTATGGTGCAGCTGCAACACCTATTGAATTATTTGGTCCAACTCGTTACCAGTGGGATAGTGGATACTTCCAACAAGAAATTGAGCGACAAGTTGAAACATCAGTAAGTGAAGGTTTATCTGAAAGTCAAGCATGGTCAAGAATTCCAGATAAATTAGCATTTTACGATTATATTGGAAACAACCCAGCAAAAGGTGGTTTATTCCGTGCTGGTCCAATGGATAAAGGTGATGGTATTGCTGAAGCTTGGTTAGGTCATCCAATTTTCCGTGATAAAGAAGGTCGTGAATTAACTGTACGTCGTATGCCAGCCTTCTTTGAAACATTCCCAGTTATTTTAGTAGATAAAGATGGTATTATCCGTGCTGATATTCCATTCCGTCGAGCAGAATCAAAATACAGTATTGAACAAGTTGGTGTAACAGTAGATTTCTATGGTGGTAAATTAAATGGTCAAACATTTAAAGATGCTCCAACAGTTAAGAAATTTGCTCGTAAAGCACAATTAGGAGAAGTGTTTGAATTTGATAGAACAAGTTTAGAGTCAGATGGTGTATTTAGAAGTAGTCCACGTGGTTGGTATACTTATGGTCACGCTAACTTTGCTTTATTATTCTTCCTTGGTCATTTATGGCATGGTGGTCGAACAATCTTCCGTGACGTATTCACTGGTATTGGTGCAGAAGTTACAGAACAAGTAGAATTTGGTGCATTCCAAAAACTTGGTGACAAATCAACGAAAAAACAAGGTGCTGTATAACTTATAGCCAGGTTTTTAAAGTTATTTATAATTTAAATAGGATCAAACAATGGAAGCTTTAGTTTATACATTTTTACTTATTGGTACTTTAATGGTAATTTTCTTTGCCGTATTTTTCAGAGAAACACCTCGAATTATTAGAAAATAAAACCATTTTATTTGGTTTTATTTTTTAATCTTCATGTTCTTCGAATGGATCACGTAAATTTTTAGAAGTTGGTCCAAACGCTGTATAAATCGAATATGCAGTAATTCCTAAAAGTAAACTTGATACAAAAATTACGATAATAGTTGCTGTTTCCATGTTGTCTAATATTATAGTTAATACTTTAGTATTATATAACATATATTAGAAAAATTAATTTATTAAAAATATAAAATATTTTTATGGCATTACGAACAAGATTAGGTGAAATTTTACGCCCATTGAATGCTGAATATGGTAAAGTTGCACCAGGTTGGGGAACAACTCCAATTATGGGTGTAGTAATGGTTGCGTTCTTAGTATTTTTATTAATTATTTTACAAATTTATAATTCATCGTTAATTATTGAAAATGTTGACGTAGATTGGACAAACGGTATTGTATAATACTATAATATAGAAAATAATTTAAAAGGTTTCAATTACCTTTTAAATTATAAAAATTAAATAAATTAAATATATATATATATGGATATCATCAGTCTAGGTTGGGCCGGTTTAATGACAATGTTTACTTTTTCATTAGCATTAACTGTTTGGGCTCGAAATGGTTTCTAATTATTTAAACTTTTTGTAAAAATATTATGGAATTAATCAGAATAGTATTTCCTTATGCAAGTCCAGAAATTGTTAGTACAGCAGCTATCTGTTTCTTTATGACCTTATTCGGTCTTTCTTTAGGATTTGCTTTGTTAAAGGTACAAGGTGAATAAAGAAATTATTTAATAATAATATGAAAAATATTATTATTAAATAATTCGAAAATAAATTTTTATATTTTTGTTTCAATTACCAATCGGGACTGACGAGACTCGAACTCGCAACTTCCGCCGTGACAGGGCGGTGCTCTAACCAATTGAACTACAATCCCCAAATATCATATCGAATAGTGATATAATAAGATTAATCAAAATTTAATATATGTCAATGTTTTATTTATTTTCGATTTTTAATAAAGGAGAAACAGGGATTCGAACCCTGGGTACCGAATCGGTACGATAGATTAGCAATCTATTGCTTTCGACCACTCAGCCATTTCTCCCAAACTAATCGATTAAAAATAATATTTTAAAGACTTTTTCTTAACAAAAAGTAGATGGCTCTGGTGGGATTTGAACCTACGACCTTGGGCTTATGAGTCCCCTGCTCTAACCACTGAGCTACAGAGCCTTATCTTACTTTGTTATAAGTAATTCTATCATAGTTTACTAAAAATATAATATTAATTTAGAAATAACTTTTTAAATAGTTATGGAATTGTTTAAAAACTAATTTATCACATTAAACATATAATTCTATTAAGATAATTAATTAAAATATTTTAACTTTTTATGAATGATTTTTGGAACAATATTTCTCGTTACCCCCGTTTCTTTATAAGCAGTTTAATAGGTTTAATCTTAGTCATTTTAGCTCCTTTTAAAAATTTATTTAAAGTTTCGAAACTACGAATTGTATTAATTTTATCGCTTGTAACTTTAATAACAGTACTATATTTGATTCTTAGAAGTATGGTAGGATTATAAACCGAATTTTTATAATTTAAAAATTTAATTGGGCCGGGTTGGATTCGAACCAACGTAGCGTAACGCAACGGATTTACAATCCGCCTCCTTTAACCACTCGGACACCGACCCATATTATTAATTGTAACAAATTAAACAATAAAATACAATATTAGGATTAAAAACGTTTTAATTAATTCTAATATTGACCTTTATTCTATTTTTAGGTATAGTCATTATTATAGGTTTTATGTTAAAATAACTATAAGGGGTAATTAACTCAGCGGTAGAGTGTCTGCCTTACAAGCAGAAGGTCACAGGTTCAAATCCTGTATTACCCAACCTTAATAAGGGCCTATCGTCTAACGGATTAGGACAGAAACCTTCTAAGTTTCCAATGTAGGTTCGATTCCTACTGGGCCTAACTCTAAAATTCTTTCCTTTATTACCTAGATAAAAAGAAAGAAAAGATGAAATATAAAACTTAAGTTTAAATGCACTAATATTTATTCTTTTTGATTCCTATTGTTTTATCTTATTGATTTGAAATGACATTTATAATTTATCAACGATTAATTGAAGAAGCAGAAGATCCAAATCATACACGAATAAAATTAGGAATTATTATTTGTCTATTCGCTGTGACTGGAGTTCAAATCAATGAATTGCTGAGGTTAAAAATTAGTCAGCTTAAAACATTATTAAAATTGCATTGGATGAAAATCGATCATTCCAAACAAGGCATGCTAATCCTAAAGCTTTTTTAACTCGTGAAGGGAGAAAATTAGTTCAGAAAAGAAAAAAAGATTTCGAATTCATTTTCCTAATGAAAAAACTAGAATTATATATATATTTACTTTAATCCTTATCAAATATTGGATCGTGAATCAATCATAAGAAATGTAAAGTAATATCTTATCTATCAAAAAGTTTCCCAGATCAACTGATCATTATTAACCATAGTTTTCGAGTTGGCTATACTTATCAATATATAAGAAGATATTAAAGATCTTAAATTTGTGAAATACTCGATTGGTAATTAAAAAATTATCTGATTAAAGAAGACAAGAACCAACACTTTAGTTATTAGTTATTATTTTGTTAGAAATAAAGTTAATCAAAGAATTACCTCGTTAATTGTTTCAAGAGTTTTAAATTTAATATTTTTAATTGTATTAAGGGATCTTTAGTTTTAATTAGTTTAAACTTATAAGTACTATTTAAATTGATTGGTAGAAGCGAGATATCGATTTTAAAATGTAAGATTAAAGTATGGCTAGTTAGGATGGTTAAAATAATTAACTGAATTTAAGATAAAGTTTCTAGTGAAATGATCAAAAAAAATACTTTCTATAAAATTTTTAATTTTATAGAAGTTTCGTATAATAGAATTTAATATTATACGAAACATATTTTTTAGTTAATATCATCTACTGAAACATAAATAAAGAATAATGCCATGCTAAGTGCTGGGAACACTAAACCAACAAGAGGAACTAAAATTGCAGGTAAAAATGCAGCTGTCATATTTTTATTCTATAAAATTTTTTACTGACGAATGTATATTTTATATTGTATATAAAAATCAGTTATAATTAAACATTAATATAAATCAAAAATTTACATAGTTTTATAGTAGAATTAATATTATTAAATCTAATATTATTACTTTTATAAAACTTTAGAAATATATTATTACCTATGGAAACTTTATTATTATCTCGTTTACCAGAAGCATATGTGGTTTTTAGTCCTATTGTAGATGTATTACCAATTATTCCAGTTTTCTTCTTATTATTAGCTTTTGTATGGCAAGCTGCCATTGGATTTAGATAATTTTAAATTTATAATCAAATCAGATCTGTGTATAATATTATGTAAACGATATTTACGTTTACGAGTTACATTTAATTAAAATATAAATAAAATAAATGGTAGAACCTTTATTATCTGGAATAGTTTTAGGTCTGATCACCGTATCTGCACTTGGTCTTTTTGTTGCAGCATTTTTACAATATCGTCGCGGTAATCAATTTGAAGTTTAATTTTTCTATTCTTAAAATCATATAAATTTATAAGATTTTAAGAATAGAAAGTTTTTCTAATTCACTCAAACATTAGGAACTAGTTTAATAAATAATTAAGAAAATAGTAAAAAATCTATTGACTAATTCAAACCAATTTGATATCATTTTTAATAAATGCAAAGAATGTTATTTTAATAATAAATTATTAAAATGAATTCGAATTTAAGTGCTGGTGTAGCTCAATGGTAGAGCAACGGATTTGTAATCCGTAGGTTGGGGGTTCAAATCCCTTCACCAGCTGATCTATATTTTTACTTTATAAATAAAAAATAAAAAAAAATACTTTTACAAGGGTCAAATTTGCCTAATCTACTTGTAATCTCTTATATTTTGTTAGTTTAAATAATTTTAAAAATGAAAATAAATCCACTAGATTTTTTTAAAATTTATCAGGATAAAGAGAGATTATTTATTAATTTATTAAAATTAATAAATAATCAAAAATTTTTACCAGAATCCTAATGAAACCGCTTTATCAATTGGTAAACATGCACCAATACCAAACCAAACTGCAAAGAAGAATCCAACAATGAATAATAAACTTGCGATTGGTCGACGGAATGGGTTTTGGAATTTATTTACATTTTCAATAAATGGTACAGTGATTAACCCTGCTGGAACTGCTGCCATCGCTAATACACCTAATAATTTATTAGGTAATACACGCAACAAGTTAAATGTTGGGAAGAAATACCATTCTGGTAAAATTTCTAAAGGCGTATTAAATGGATCTGCTGGTTCTCCCATTTGTGTAGGTGCTAAAACCGATAAGCCAACACAACATGCTAACATACCTAACATAGTTAATGGGAAAATGTATAAAATATCATTTGGCCATGCAGGTTCTCCATAATAGTTATGACCCATACCTTTTGCTAATTTAGCTCTTAATTTTGGATCAGTTAAATCTGGTTTTTT